ACCTGACATAAGAAGCCCGATGGGAGCAATACTTGAAATGGCAATCCATAAAAAAACACCAATACTTAAATCGGCTAGAACAAGGTGATAGCCAAAAGGAATTACTAAATAACTTAGTAGAATTGATGTGACTGCTATGGATGGTCCGATACTGAATATACGAGTATCTCCTCTTGATGGAAGAAGATTCTCTTTGAAAAGTAATTTTGTACCATCTGCTAAAGCTTGAAGAATTCCCAAAGGCCCGGCGTATTCAGGTCCAATACGTTGTTGTATTCCCGCAGAGATTTCTCTTTCTAACCAAACAATTACTAGTACACCTATTGTGATTCCTAATACAGGAGTAAAAATAGGGACAAGCATCCATATGATCCCATATACCTCTTTTAAGGATTCCAATCTAAAAAAAGAATTGATAGCTTGTACGTCTGTTGTATCTATTATCATTTTAACGATCAACTTCTCCCATAATGATATCTATGCTACCTAGTATCGTCATAATATCAGCCAATTTCATTCTTTTAACTAACTGAGGAAGGATTTGCAAATTGATAAAACCCGGCGGTCGTATTTTCCATCTCCAAGGAAAAACACCCTTATCTCCTATCATAAAAATTCCTAATTCTCCTTTTGGGGCTTCGACTCTTACATAAAGTTCTTGTTTTGACAATTCAAAAGTAGGAGAAGGTTTTTTACTGATAAAGCGATAGTCAAAATCATTCCATTCGGAATCCCGTACTTTATCAAAGCGCCGGATTTCTAAATTCTCATAGGGCCCCCCCGGAATTCCTTCTAAAGCCTGTTGAATAATTTTTATTGATTCTGTCATTTCACTGATTCGTACTAAATAACGAGCTAATGAATCTCCTTCTTTTTGCCATTGAACTCTCCAATCAAATTCATCGTAAGACTCATAATGATCAACCTTCCGAAGATCCCATTGTATTCCGGAAGCTCGTAGCATTGGTCCTGATAAACCCCAATTTATTGCTTCCTCTCCGCCAATAATGCCTATTCCCTCAACTCGCTCTAAAAAAATAGGATTCCGTGTAATAAGTCTTTGATATTCAGTAATTCTTGTTAAAAAATAGTCACAAAAATCCAAACATTTATCTATCCAGCCATGAGGTAAATCAGCAGCAACTCCTCCGATACGAAAAAAATTATGCATCATTCGCATACCGGTGGCAGCTTCGAATAGGTCATATATCAATTCCCTTTCTCGAAAAATATAGAAGAAGGGCGTCTGTGCGCCAATATCTGCCATAAAAGGGCCAAGCCATAACAAATGCGAAGCTATACGACTTAACTCCAACATAATAACTCTGACATAGCTGGCCCTTTTAGGCACTTGAATATTGCCTAACTGCTCTGGAGCATTTACAGTTATTGCTTCTGTGAACATAGTAGCTAAATAATCCCAACGTGTTACATAAGGTAAATATTGTATAATTGTTCGGTTTTCCGCAATTTTTTCCATCCCTCTATGTAAATAACCCAATATCGGTTCACAGTCAATAACATCTTCACCATCTAGAGTAACAATGAGTCGAAGAACACCGTGCATTGATGGGTGCTGAGGACCCATATTGACTATCATAAGGTCATTTCGTGTAGCTGGTGCAGTCATAGGTTTTTTCTCGATTCATTTTTCCATGAATTGCTGAAAGCAAAAAGAAGTTCATCAAAATTTAAGCGAAAATGCAAAACGACTCTTCAAATTAATGATTTTTTGTTTCTCGAATCTCCAACCGGCCAATTAATTCTTTATAACGTACTCTATTTTTTTTTGACAAATAGGCCAGCAGCCGTTGACGTTTTCCTAGAATTTTACGCAGACCTCTCTGAGATAAATAGTCTTTTTTGTGCAATTCCAAATGTGAAGTAAGTCTCCGTATCCTATTGGTGAAACTCACTACTTGAAATTCAACGGATCCCTTGTTGTCTTTGTTTTCCTCTTTCAAAATAATGAGACTGAATGTATTTTTTATCATAAAAAGTTCCTCTTATCTTTTAATTTACATATATATATATTTTTATATATTTTATTGATCAGCAATAATAATATCAGTCATTTTAATGTAGTAATTAGTATACACAATAATTTTAATTTTTTTATGGACTCCCAATTTTTTTAATCAAAAATGTAATTTGATTTGGACAGGGATAAAAGGGGGATCGTACGTTTTTACACTCACAACGTCGAATACTTTAGACCTAAAATTAGGAAGATTCCGTTGATTCGTTTATAGATTTTATCCAAACAAATTGATATGTCATTGGCTTAGTTTTAAATAAAATATCGATCTATATTAAACTGAGATGTAAGACAGGGCAGATGTGCATATGTTTGCTTTTATATATGGTACAGAATAGATAGGAAAAATGTACCATCAACCTATTTTGGATTGTGGATATATTCTTAACATACTAAAAAGGTTTCCATTATTGGTATCAAACCAATATCGATTCATACAAGCCAAGTCTTCTAATCGATAATTGGGCCAAAGAAAAAACTTTAATTGAATTAATTCGTTTTTATCTATATCAAGATGTTTACTTTGATCCAAAAAAGGATTCTCACTTTTTATGTTCTTCTTGTTACAAAAGACTCGATTTCTAGCCACACCATTTATATTATTTGAATTGAAAGAAATTAGAATTCTCACTTCTCTACGACGTCTAGACGAGAAAATCTTTTCAGGAACAAGAAAATCATAATATTTTTTGTTTATATTTCGAGTTTTTTTTTGATATCTTGGGATAGATTCATCCAATTTATTCTTATCGATATATCTTTTTTCTCGATATCTTTGAGGAGTTTGATACTTATTCTTATGAACCAACGAAATACCTACGGTTTGATACATAATAAAGTTTACGTCATTTTTTACAGACAAACGAATCGGTTCGAGAAAAAATATCCCCTTTTTATTCAATTCTATAGGAGTAAATTTATTCCGAATCACCATTATATCCAGATTTATTTCTTTCCTTTGAATAGACGATATAGTAGTCTCTCTTGGATTTCTCAGTCCAAGCAAGTAACAAAATATTTTTATATTATTGATCATTCTTTCAGTTAACTTCGGAATTAAACCATCGTCTATTATCCATTGAAAAAGCAAATAGTGTTTGCGTAAGGAAATTATTTCTGGTCTCATCTTATTCCGGATCTTGTATTGTTTTTTCGTTTTATCTTGGTTTTGTGCATAGAATCTAAGACCTCTTCGGCCTGCGGGTTCTTTTTCTTCTTGATTTCGATTCATTAATTCAAAATAAATTTTTTCATTCGATGGTCTAAAAAAATGGAATTTTTTCTTTTCATTGATGTTTTTCTTTTTATTCCAATTTAAAAGAAGTAATTTGCTTTGTATAATCCACGGTTTGGTTTTGTATACATTATAAGGTGGCACAAATTCTGGGAAGAACGGAAGTTTCAGATTCGTTGATATGGGGTTTAGGATTTCTTCATTCATTTCCATCCAATCAAAAAAGAGTTTCTTGTCATTGATCAGATTTCTTTCTGAATCTTGAGGAATCGTCAGATAAAAAAGAGCGTTTTTCTCTATTTTTTGGTAATTCTTACTTCCAATCTTAGTATTTATATTATTGTCAGAATCCATTTTGGTCCAGGCCCCAATATCTATTTTTTGTCTTAGAAAAAATTTGAGAATTTTCCAATCAAAATATTTTCTATCTGGCTTTTTTTGCATATACATAAGATCGCCCCCTTCTAGATAATTATTGATAGGAATTTCCTCCAGGCTTTCAAAGAATTTTTGTTTATAATTGTTGTAATTAAAAGTAATCTTTTGGTTGTTATTTAATTCTGATTCTGATGGTGATCCATAAATAATATATGAGGCCTTCCTCATTTCAGAATTAATAGATTTATATGATAAAAGATCGTATATATAGTATTTTGGAAAATTATCTTTTTGGTTTGGTAATGGATATACTTTCAAATATTTTTGTTTTTTGTCATAAAGTAATCGGTCTTTTTCATATGAATTCCATTTTGTTAAATCTTTCTTTTGGGTCATACCGCTTTCATTGATTTTAGTTCGCCATTTTTGTGGTATTAATCCAGACCATTTAATCTGAGATAAATTGTATTGATAATGACCTCTTAACCAGTTTTTCCATTGATTCGTTTCAGAATTTGGAAGTTTCTTATGTCTTAATTCGGACTTAAATATTATTTGTGTTAAAAAATCTTTTTTTATTGCAGTCTTAAGAAAAAAAGATGTTCCATGATAGTCAAGAAGAGATCTTAACTTATATAAGTGAATAACTCGGGTTTGTGATAATTTGTAAAATACATATGCTTGCGATAAGGAAGATAAGTCAAAAAAAAGATGTGAATTTCTCTTACTAGCCTTAATATTGTAAAGTGCCCTTTTTAGAGTCGAAATAAAGTGAATTTTTTTTTTGTTTTTTTGATTTTTTCTTTCTTGGTTTGTTTTATTATTGTAAATGTATTTATGAAAACAAAAATTTATTGATTCAAGAACAAGTTGTGTAGGAATTCTGACAATATTAATGATACATAGAAAGGTATCTATGTATATTCTTTTAATGAATATTTTTATAAATATTTTTAATTGACAGATTACTCGAGTGCTTCTTCTTTTTATTTTGAATATTTGCCAAAAATTTTTTGGTGATTTTACTTTTACATTATAACTTGTTTTGTTAGGACTGCTTTTTTTCTTGGCGTTACTGTTTTTTTCTTTCGTAAGACTCTTTGTTTTATTTCTGATTGTGCTTGTTCTATCAGTTAGATTTTTAATTGTTTTTTCTCTCAGTAAATAATTTGTATTGTCTGTAGATTGAATTTTACTAAACGAGTCGTGAATTGTCTGATTGCTTATTATATAATTTTTTTCTTGTTTAGTTTTACTTGATTCATACATTTTTCTCAATCTAAATAATCGAGTTGGATTTACTTTTGATAGTCCTTTTTTTATTCTTTTTATAAACAAAGAGAAAACGTT